TGGGAAAACGTCAACGTTTGCTGGCTTATTTGGCAAAGAAAAATAGAGTACGTTATAAGAAATTAATAAGTCAGTTGGATATTCGGGAGAAGTAATTTAATCGTTCGAATTTATTTCTTATTTTATTAGTAGTCTTATAGTAGTCTTAGATTTTGCATTTTGATGAGCCTCGTTTTGAGGAATTCATGGAATAATGAATTAAGGAAGAAAAAAGAATAGGAGTCTACCGTTTACAAGAAAAGATCTAATGATAGTCAATATGGGCCCTCAGCACCCATCAATGCACGGTGTTCTTCGACTGATCGTTACTCTCGATGGCGAAGATGTTGTTGATTGTGAACCCATATTAGGCTATTTACACAGAGGAATGGAAAAAATCGCAGAAAACAGGACTATTATACAATACTTGCCTTATGTAACACGGTGGGATTATTTAGCTACTATGTTTACAGAAGCAATAACAGTAAATGCACCAGAATTCTTAGAGAATATTCAAATACCTCAAAGAGCCAGCTATATTAGGGTAATTATGTTAGAATTGAGCCGTATAGCTTCTCACTTGTTATGGCTTGGACCTTTTATGGCGGATCTCGGCGCACAGACTCCTTTTTTTTACATTTTTAGAGAGAGAGAATTGATATATGATCTATTTGAAGCTGCTACAGGTATGCGAATGATGCATAATTACTTTCGCATCGGAGGAGTAGCTGCCGATCTACCTTATGGATGGATGGATAAATGTTTAGATTTCTGTGATTATTTTTTACGAGGAGTTGTTGAATATCAACAACTTATTACACAGAATCCTATTTTTTTAGAACGAGTTGAAGGAGTAGGTTTTATTAGCGGAGAAGAAGCTGTAAATTGGGGCTTATCGGGACCAATGTTACGAGCTTCTGGAATACAATGGGATCTTCGTAAAATTGATCCTTATGAGTCTTACAATCAATTCGATTGGAAAGTCCAATGGCAAAAAGAAGGGGATTCGTTAGCTCGCTATTTAGTACGAATTGGTGAAATGAAGGAATCCATCAAAATTATTCAACAGGCTGTAGAGAAAATTCCTGGAGGCCCCTATGAGAATTTAGAAGCCCGACGCTTTAAGAAAGCAAAGAATTCGGAATGGAATGATTTTGAATATAGATTTCTTGGTAAAAAACCTTCCCCAAATTTTGAATTATCAAAGCAAGAGCTTTATGTAAGAGTAGAAGCTCCAAAAGGTGAATTAGGAATTTATCTGGTAGGAGATGACAGTCTTTTCCCCTGGAGATGGAAAATCCGTCCACCTGGTTTTATTAATTTACAAATTCTTCCTCAGCTAGTTAAAAAAATGAAATTGGCTGATATCATGACGATATTAGGTAGTATAGATATCATTATGGGGGAAGTTGATCGTTGAAATGATAATAGATAGGGTAGAGGTAGAAACTATCAATTCTTTTTCGAAATCGGAATTATTAAAAGAAGTCTATGGACTGATATGGATTCTACCTATTTTGACCCTCCTACTGGGAATCACAATAGAAGTACTTGTAATTGTGTGGTTAGAAAGAGAAATATCCGCATCGATACAACAACGTATTGGTCCTGAATATGCCGGCCCCCTAGGACTGCTTCAAGCTATAGCAGATGGAACTAAGCTGCTTTTTAAAGAGGATATCCTTCCATCCCGAGGAGAGATTCCTTTATTTAGCATTGGCCCCTCTATAGCAGTCATATCCGTTTTATTAAGTTTTTTAGTTATCCCTTTTGGATATCATTTTGTTTTAGCTGATCTTAGTATTGGTGTTTTTTTATGGATTGCCATTTCAAGTATTGCTCCTATTGGTCTTCTTATGGCAGGATATAGCTCAAATAATAAATATTCTTTTTCAGGTGGTCTACGAGCAGCTGCTCAATCTATTAGTTATGAAATACCATTAACTTTTTGTGTGCTAGCAATATCTCTACGTGTGATTCGTTAAAAAAGGAGCTTTTCCTTTAAAATCCATTGAATACTTATTTTCCTTTTCTTATTCTGTATTCAGGTCGGTAAGTTAAACTAGATAGCTATATGAGTGAAACAAAACAGCTTATTAATTTGTAGTAAAAAAAAATCTCATTTCCTACGTACAAGAAAAAGTTGAAGTAAACATAAACAATGTAAACTCTTTACCCCAAGATTGAGATTGTTTGATTAGTCATCATATCTTGAAGCGGGCAAGAATAAAGGATTCGCGATATGGAATTCCATTACAAGAATATTATTTAGTTATTACTAGAATTTAGAACCATATAAAAGAATCCATAAAAAGTTAGTGGGGGATTAGGAACACTAAAGTACATAAAGGATTAGTAATGAGAGAATCTAAATCATTAGACATTTTTTTCTCCTAAAAGGAATCATAATAAGGACTTGAAATTGGTGGAAATGATCAAGTAGTACTTTCTTCGGATTCCGATCCAGAGTATATTCCCATTCACTTGTTAAGGAAATAGCTATCAAGAACGAATTAACCCTTTATTTCTTTTTTCTTTTTAAGTATCCCCTTCCCCGGGAAAGAAGAATAGGACAAAAGAAAAGATATGTAATGCAATAGAAAAAAAGATCTTTTTTTATTCTTTCTTTTAATTCATACAGAATTGAATTCGTCATGAACTAATATCCAATTCTTTTCATTTATTAATTGCTATAACGAGTGTTTTATTCCAATATTAAGTTATTACTGAACAAGAAAAAACTGTCATTTTATTATATAAAGGATAAGATCAATTCGGAAGCGCTTTTTATTATTTTAGCAGACGGAATTGCTTTGGTCTAATTTAGGACTTTCCAATCAATTTTATCTTACCTAATTCTATCTACGCCCGGGGGATAAGATCAAAAGAAATAATCCTTTTTTCTGATCATAGAGGAGCCGTATGAAGCTAAGGTTTCATGTACGGTTTTGGAATAGCGGTGGGAACTGTGATGTTATCATCGACTATGATTATCTAACAGTTCAAGTACGGTTGATATAGTTGAAGCGCAGTCAAAATATGGTTTTTTTGGATGGAATCTTTGGCGTCAGCCTATAGGTTTTCTAGTTTTTCTAATTTCTTCTTTGGCAGAATGCGAAAGATTACCCTTTGATTTACCAGAAGCAGAGGAAGAATTAGTAGCGGGTTATCAAACCGAATATTCCGGTATTAAATATGGTTTATTTTATCTTGCTTCTTACCTAAATTTATTAGTTTCCTCTTTATTTGTAACTGTTCTCTACTTAGGCGGGTGGAATTTATCTATTCCCTATATATCTTTTTTTGGATTTTTCCAAATGAATAAAATTGCGGGAATTTTTGAAATAATAATGGGTATCCTTATTACATTAACTAAAGCTTTTTTATTTCTCTTCATTTCTATCACAATAAGATGGACTTTACCCCGAATGAGAATGGATCAGTTATTAAATCTTGGATGGAAATTTCTTTTACCTATTTCTCTGGGCAATCTCTTATTAACAACTTCTTCCCAACTAGTTTCACTATAAATAAGATCTTACAATAACAGTAAGAATATCTTCAACACAAAAGTTCTCTCAAACAAGAGAAAGAAACATACCTTTTTGATAGATATTTAGAATATGTTCCCTATGATAACTGGGTTCATTAGTTATGGTCAACAAACAATACGTGCCGCAAGATACATTGGTCAAGGTTTCATAATTACCTTATCTCACACAAATCGTTTACCTATAACAATTCACTACCCTTATGAAAAATCAATTACATCAGAGCGTTTCCGCGGGCGAATACACTTTGAATTTGATAAATGTATTGCTTGTGAAGTATGTGTTCGTGTATGCCCAATAGATCTACCCCTTGTGGATTGGAGATTTGCAAAGGATATTAAAAAGAAACAATTGCTTAATTATAGTATTGATTTTGGAGTTTGTATATTTTGTGGTAACTGTGTTGAATATTGTCCGACAAACTGTTTATCAATGACTGAAGAATATGAACTTTCTACTTATGATCGTCATGAATTGAATTACAATCAAATTGCTTTGAGTCGGTTACCGGTCTCCATAATGGGAGATTACACAATTCAAACAATTAGGAATTCGCCTCAAAGTAAAATAGACGAAGAAAAATCCTGGAATTCAAGAACGATTACTGATTACTAGGTACTAGGATTTTTTTGTTAGAAAAATCCAATAGTTTTTTACTAACTATAAAGAAAAATGAATAACTACTGCTTATTACAAATTATTCATGATTTTAAATTAGTTGGGAGTAGATTTTCGTGATGTGATTTCTAACTATACAATTTATATAATTTCTAACTATACAATTTATGTATAAATATCCTAATCCCTTTTCCTTTCCTTGAATCTTTTAGTTTTAGTCAGTTCATGAAAAATTTTATACTATTAATTTCTTCTTATCCATAATGGATTTACCTGGACCAATACATGAAATTCTTGTGCTATTTGGGGGATTTGTTCTTATACTAGGGGGTCTAGGAGTAGTATTACTTACCAACCCAATTTATTCTGCCTTTTCGCTGGGATTAGTTCTTGTTTGTATATCCTTATTCTATTTTTTATTGAATTCCTACTTTGTAGCTGTCGCACAACTTCTTATTTATGTGGGAGCCATAAATGTCTTGATCATATTTGCTGTAATGTTTGTAAATGGCTCAGAGTGGTCTAAAGATAAGAATTATTGGACTATTGGAGATGGGTTTACTTCACTCGTTTCTATAACTATTCCTTTTTCACTAATGACTACTATCCCAGATACGTCATGGTATGGAATTCTTTGGACTACAAGATCAAACCAAATAGTAGAACAGGGTCTCATAAATAACGTTCAACAAATTGGGATTCATTTAGCAACCGATTTTTATCTTCCGTTTGAACTCATTTCCCTAATTCTTCTAGTTTCTTTAATAGGTGCTATTACTATGGCTAGACAATAATAAATTCTTTGAATTTCAAATCTAAAAAAATAACTAAAGAATAAAACAATTTTGATTTAGTAAAATCTATCTACTGTCAACACAACAAATACTTTCTTTTCTCTTTTGTTGCGTAATTGTTCTATTCTAATTAATTGAATCGGTTCAATTCTTGTCCTCATATTGAAATGAATCGAGATTGATAAGGAGTTAGTTAATGATGTTTGAGCATGTACTTTTTTTGAGTGTCTATTTATTTTCGATTGGTATCTATGGATTGATTACAAGCCGAAACATGGTTAGAGCTCTAATATGTCTTGAACTTATACTGAATTCAATTAATCTAAATCTCGTAACATTTTCTGCTCTATTTGATAGTCGCCAATTAAAAGGAGACATTTTCGCAATTTTTGTTATAGCCCTTGCGGCTGCTGAAGCCGCTATTGGACTATCCATTCTTTCTTCCATCCATCGTAACAGGAAATCAACTCGTATCAATCAATCGAATTTTTTGAATAATTAGACATAGAATCCTCTAAACAAAGGCGCATATATAATAATATGGAACATTAAGATTAATAAAATTTGAGTCTTCTTTTCTTATTTTTATTTGAGAATACCCATTTTTTAAGTAGGTTATTTCAGAGTATTCTTTTTTACTTATTGAATTTTGTATTTTTGCAATTCATTGATATTGCAATATTCAAATTGCAATAATTTATATTGCAAAGATAATAGCCAATTTTTTGGCTAATTCAAATTAGTATGTAGAATTCGTATAATTATTACTGTTGAAGCCTTAAATTCAAGTCTCTTGGCTCTTTTCACGCTTTCTCACAAACAGATTAAGAAATATATTGCATTATTTATTAAAATTTGGATAAACCATTGCTTCGTCTGGTGTCTACAATACATATAACTTATATAGTACTAATTTCATTTTTACCAGATCGAAAATTGTTATGTTGAAAAGGAAAATTTCTAGATCCAATGTCACATTCTGTAAAAATTTATGATACATGTATAGGATGCACTCAATGTGTACGAGCTTGTCCAACAGATGTATTAGAAATGATACCTTGGGATGGATGTAAAGCCAAGCAAATTGCTTCTGCGCCGAGAACCGAAGATTGTGTGGGTTGTAAGAGATGCGAATCCGCCTGCCCAACAGATTTTTTAAGTGTCCGCGTTTATTTAGGGCCTGAAACAACCCGCAGCATGGCTCTATCTTATTGATACGTTACAAAAAACTCCACTTGAATCGTCTGATTCCTCTTTACCGAAGAAGCCTGTGCTCAAAATAATCGAGCATGGGCTTTTCTGGTCAAAACGTATCTTGTCTTTATTACTTTATCATGAGTTATTTTCCTTGGTTAACAATACTTGTTGTTTTGCCGATATTTGCAGGTTCATTAATTTTCTTTTTACCCCATAAAGGAAACAAAATCGTTAGGTGGTATACTATATCTATTTGTTTATTAGAATTCCTTCTAATGACTTATGCATTCTGTTATCATTTCCAATTAGAGGATCCCTTAATCCAATTAAGGGAGGATTCTAAATGGATAGATGTTTTTGATTTCCACTGGAGATTGGGAATCGATGGACTTTCATTAGGATCTATTTTATTGACAGGATTTATCACTACTTTAGCTACTTTAGCCGCTTGGCCAATTACCCGGAATTCGCGATTATTCTATTTCCTGATGCTAGCAATGTATAGCGGTCAAATAGGATTATTTTCTTCACGAGACCTTTTACTTTTTTTTATCATGTGGGAGTTAGAATTAATTCCTGTTTACTTACTTTTATCCATGTGGGGGGGGAAAAGGCGTCTATATTCAGCTACCAAGTTTATTTTGTATACTGCAGGCGGTTCCATTTTTTTCTTAATCGGAGTTCTGGGTATGGGCTTATATGGTTCCAACGAACCAACATTAGACTTGGAACGTTTGATTAATCAATCATACCCTGCAACGTTAGAAATATTACTTTATTTTGGCTTTCTTATTGCTTATGCTGTCAAATTGCCGATTATACCTCTACATACGTGGTTACCAGATACCCACGGGGAAGCACATTACAGTACATGTATGCTTTTAGCGGGAATCCTATTAAAGATGGGAGCATACGGATTGATTCGGATCAATATGGAATTGTTACCTCATGCTCATTATCTATTTTCCCCCTGGTTGGTAATAATAGGAGCGGTGCAAATAATTTATGCAGCTTCAACTTCTCTTGGTCAACGAAATTTCAAAAAAAGAATAGCCTACTCCTCCGTATCTCACATGGGTTTCATAATTATAGGAATTGGTTCCATAACCAACATTGGACTAAATGGAGCTATTTTACAAATATTATCCCATGGATTTATCGGTGCTACACTATTTTTCTTGGCAGGAACGGCTTGTGATAGAATGCGTCTTGTTTATCTCGAAGAACTGGGAGGGATATCTATACCAATGCCAAAAATGTTTACTATGTTTAGTAGCTTTTCAATGGCTTCTCTTGCCTTACCAGGAATGAGCGGTTTTGTTGCAGAATTAGTAGTATTTTTTGGACTAATTACTAGTCCAAAATTTATGTTAATGCCAAAAATGCTAATTACTTTTGTAATGGCAATTGGAATGATATTAACTCCTATTTATTTATTATCTATGTTACGCCAGATGTTTTATGGATACAAGTTATTTCATGTTCCAAACGCAAATTTTGTGGATTCTGGACCACGAGAACTCTTTCTTTTAATCTGTATCTTTTTACCAGTAATAGGAATTGGTATTTATCCAGATTTTGTTCTCTCGCTATCCGTTGACAGGGTAGAGGCTCTCTTATCCAATTATTATCCTAAATAGGATTTTTTTTTTAACTAATCCGCTCTATATTTCATAATGGAAAAACCAAAAAATTCCGAAAAAAGTTAAAAAGTCTAATTAGATCCATTTCGAATTTTTGGGAACCCCTTTGAAAAGACGTTCAAAGGGGTTCCCAAATCAAACAAAAATGGGAAAAAACCCTCATTTTATGAATGTTTTATGTTATGTAATCATTTAGATGGTAATGTAAATGAACCATAACTGTGTAAACCTATTCCTAAAAGATTGATACCAAAATAACAGATCCAAATTATAAGAAATCCTATCGAAGCTACAAATGCGGAATTCGTACCCTTCCAATTTGGATTTGTTCTACTATGTAAATAAATAGCAAATATGGTCCAGGTAATAAAAGCCCAAGTTTCCTTAGGATCCCAATTCCAATAGGATCCCCACGCCTCATTAGCCCATACTGCTCCACAAAGAATACCTATGGTTAAAAGGGTAAACCCTAGACTAATAACACGATAACTCCAAGAATCCAAACGCTCAATTAATTGATATTTGTAATAATTTGGAAATGAAAGAAAAGAGGTGTTTTTTAAGGCACTTCTTTTTGCATAGAAATATTCAATCTCACTAAAAAAAAATGTTTTAAGTAATTTTTTTTTTTTCTTTTTAGAAAAGAAATCGAAAGAATTTCGAAATCTAATGATTAGAAGAGCGGCGGATAATAAGGATCCGCACAAAAGAGTTGCATAGCTTAGTAACATCATACTGACATGCATCATTAACCACTGAGATTGTAGAGCAGGTACTAGTATTGTAGATTGATGCATTTCAGTTAAAAGACCTGACGTGGCAAAGCCTTGCGTTAAAATAGTACTTGGCGTAGTTATTGTGCTTAAATCATTTTTAGAGTTCTGTATCTTAGGAATAGTATGAAGAATATACAGAGCCCATGAAAGGAAGATCAATGACTCATATAAATTACTTAATGGAAAATGTCCCGAAGAAACCCAACGAGAAACTAAGAATCCTGTTATAGAGAAAAAAGTAGCTATCATTCCTTTTTCTGACGAATCACGTAATCCCCTAAGTTCACGAACTAATAAGGTTATCAAATGAATCGTAATCACAATTGAAATAGTTGAGAAAGAGATATGAGTTAGTATATGTTCTAAAGTTGCAAATAGCATAAGGAGAAGGTCCCATTACAAAATTGGAAATTTCGAATTGAATCCATTTTCTAATCTATTGTATTCTTTTTCGAGAATGCCGCCACTCGGACTCGAACCGAGATGCTTGAGCACTGCTTCCTAAGAGCAGCGTGTCTACCAATTTCACCATGGCGGCTAACTTGAAATAATAGTTAATAGTTAACTTAAAAGAATAATAGTTATTTTCTCGCGAATCGTCGAGATTGGGAGAATCCATAGAATTTAGGAAAATTAGAATTTCATCATTAAATACAAAGAGTTTTTAATTTTGAAAAGTTTCTAAAGTCAAAGCCTTTACGCTCTTATTAATACGATTTACCAGTTCTAAACCAATTTATTTGTGAATTTTGGATAAGATAGGTAGAAATTCTAAATCCTATTGCAAGAATACTCTACTTTTGATAATGGAATCCCCCTATTTTTTTTTTAGGAGGATTCCATTATCAAAAGTTCTTTGATAGGAAAAGAATACTGAGGACACAATATACCAAAACTTTTGTTCTATATAACAGAATAACAGAAGGATTAGTTCTAAGAATATTGTACCCAGGAATTCGACACATAAAAGTACATTCATTAATTAATCCAAATTATTCATTCATATTAAATAATTGGAATTTCTTTGAGATCGGTCAATTCAGATTATTCCAAAACCTTATTATTTGTTTGTTACCCAGAAAAACCTTTTGGTTTTGGATGCTCGTTCCCGCTCAAAAATGATCTTGATTTTGCTAAGGAATAAGATTGTACTATGCAAAAATAAGTTTTTTTCTTCCAAATATTTTTACGAATACGCTTTTTTGACATCGAAGTACGTTTTTTTGGAACTGCCATTCAAAAGGGGAATTAGTTTTTTCTAGTTGTATGTGAAAGACATCTATTGCCGCAAATCAATCCTTCTTTCTGTTTTTTCTTAGTATTTATACTTAGATACTGAAAGATAATGAAATTTGAAATTATTTTTTACTTCATTTTGTCTAATGTGGATAAGACAAGAGTTTTCGCGTATTTTTCATATATATATTTTAGACTTTGTTTTAATAATATACAATATATACAAAGATATATTATATACAAAGGTTTTCTATTTAAATCAATTTATATATCAAATATACTCCATGGTATAAATCAAAGGTATGGGGGATAAGCCCTCATATAATATGGGGAGATAAAACGAAGGTAAAATTCAAATAGTTAATTAAGTTGAGAAGATATTCAAGAATGGAATTCCAGTCAAAATAAAAAAAAAATTAGTCTCTTAAATAAGACATTCTAAAACTTAGATAATTCTAGTCATTAGGATTTCCATTTTATATGAAGTAAAGAATATCCGAGAATTTCCAATAAATAAAAAATTCAAATATAGTTGAAATTCAATCAATCAGTTACGAAATAGGAGAGCTATTTCATTTTAACAGAAAGAAATAAAAAAAAAGAATAGGAATAGAAAGTAAACTTATTCCATCTTTTTTTGTATTTTAATAAATATCTTTTTTTAGATAATAACTGAATAACGAAATTCTTTGATTAACTTTTTGAATTTAAGCAACTAACCCCATTCTGAATTTTTGAATATTTCAATGAGACAAATAAAAAAAAAAAATCAAAATTCCATTATTTTTTCTTATTCTTATTTTTTTAATTCCTTTAGAAAGAAATAAGAATAGGTTTGGTGAATCGGAAACAATTTTATAGAAAAAAAAGAACTATAAATTTCAACTAAAAATTGCTATTTCTTTTCTTATGGAACATACATATCAATATGCCTGGGTAATCCCTCTTCTCCCACTTCCTGTTATTATGTCAATGGGGTTGGGGCTTTTTCTTATTCCGACAGCAACAAAAAATCTTCGTCGCATATGGGCTTTTCCTAGTGTTTTACTCTTAAGTATAGCTCTGGTATTCTCAGTTCACCTGTCTATTCAACAAATAAAAGGGAGTTCTATCTATCAATATCTATGGTCTTGGACCATCAATAATGATTTTTCCTTAGAATTTGGATACTTGATCGACCCCCTTACTTCTATTATGTTAATACTAATTACTACTGTAGGAATCTTGGTTCTTATTTATAGTGACGATTATATGTCTCACGATGAGGGATATTTGAGATTTTTCGTTTATATAAGTTTTTTTAATACTTCCATGTTGGGATTGGTTACTAGTTCCAATTTGATACAAATTTATTTTTTTTGGGAACTTGTGGGAATGTGTTCCTATTTATTGATAGGCTTTTGGTTTACACGACCAACTGCAGCGAGTGCTTGTCAAAAAGCTTTTGTAACTAATCGTGTAGGGGATTTTGGTTTGTTATTAGGAATTTTAGGTTTTTTTTGGATAACAGGTAGTTTAGAGTTTCGGGATTTGTTCAAAATAGCTAATAACTGGATTCCTAATAATGGGATTAATTCATTACTTACTACTTTGTGTGCTTTTTTATTATTTCTTGGTGCAGTTGCAAAATCGGCACAATTCCCTCTTCACGTATGGTTACCCGATGCTATGGAAGGACCCACTCCCATTTCGGCTCTTATACACGCAGCAACTATGGTTGCTGCGGGGATTTTTCTTATAGCTCGACTTCTTCCTCTTTTCATATCCCTGCCTTTGATAATGAGTTTCATTTCCTTAGTAGGTACAATAACACTTTTCTTAGGAGCTACTTTAGCTCTTGCTCAGAGAGATATTAAAAGAAGCTTAGCCTATTCTACAATGTCTCAATTGGGTTATATGATGTTAGCTCTCGGTATAGGTTCTTATCAAGCAGCTTTATTCCATTTGATCACTCATGCTTATTCGAAAGCTTTATTGTTCTTGGGATCCGGATCCGTTATTCATTCAATGGAACCTCTTGTTGGATATTCACCAGATAAAAGTCAGAATATGGTTCTTATGGGTGGTTTAAAAAAATATGTTCCTATTACAAGAACTACTTTTTTATGCGGTACACTTTCTCTTTGTGGTATTCCACCTCTTGCTTGCTTCTGGTCCAAAGATGAAATCCTTAGTAATAGTTGGTTGTATTCACCTTTTTTTGGAATAATAGCTTCTTTTACTGCAGGATTAACTGCATTTTATATGTTTCGAATATATTTACTTACTTTTGATGGGTATTTGCGTGTTCATTTTCAAAATTACTGTAGTACTAAAGAAGGTTCGTTGTATTCAATATCTTTATGGGGAAAAAGCATACCCAAAGGAGTCAATAGAGATTTTGTTTTATCAACAATGAAGAGTGAAGTTTCTTTTTTTTCACAAAATATACCCAAAATTCCTGGTAATACAAGAAATAGGATAGGATTCTTTAGTACTTCCTTTGGAGCGAAAAATACTTTTGTCTATCCTCGCGAAACTGGAAATACTATGCTATTTCCTCTTCTTATATTACTCCTTTTTACTTTGTTCATTGGATCTATAGGAATCCATTTTGATAATGGAGTAATGGATAATGGAACATCGGAGTTAACCATATTATCAAAATGGCTAACCCCTTCAATAAGCTTTTTCCAGGAAAGTTCTAATTCTTCCATAAATTCATATGAATTTATCACTAATGCAATTTCTTCTGTAAGTTTAGCTATTTTTGGTCTATTCATAGCATATATATGCTATGGATCCGCTTATTCTTTTTTTCAGAATTTGAATTTTAAAAATTCCCTTGTAAAAGTTAATCCCCAAAAGTTCTTTTTGGATCAAGTAAAAAAAAAGGTATACAGCTGGTCATATAATCGCGGTTATATAGATGTTTTCTATACTAGGATATTTATCCTAGGTATAAGAAGATTTGCCGAACTAACGCATTTTTTTGATAAAGGTGTTATTGATGGAATTACCAATGGAGTAGGTCTCGCTGGTTTTTGTATAGGAGAAGAAATTAAATATGTGGGGGGAGGGCGAATATCGTCTTATCTATTCTTTTTTTTATGTTATGTATCCTTGTTCCTATTCTTTTTTCTTCCTTAATTCATTATTCCATGAATTCCTCAAAACGAGGCTCATCAAAATGCAAAATCTAAGACTACTATAAGACTACTAATAAAATAAGAAATAAATTCGAACGATTAAATTACTTCTCCCGAATATCCAACTGACTTATTAATTTCTTATAACGTACTCTATTTTTCTTTGCCAAATAAGCCAGCAAACGTTGACGTTTTCCCAAAAGTCTTCGTAGACCTCTTTCCGATGAAAAATCTTTTTTGTGTAATTCCAAATGTGAAGCAAGTCTCCGTATCTTATTGGTGAAACTGAATACTTGAAATTCAACAGAACCCCTGTTTTCTTGTTTTTCTTCTTTAACCATAAATCAAAAAATTTTTCTACCTCCTTTCTTTTTCATGTATTTTTCTGATCAGGAAAAATAAAAAATTATGTCAGTTATTTTGAAGTTATTCGAATCTCGTACACACAAAAATTTGCAATTATTCATCTACTGCTGGAATCTAGAATTTGGATTTATTTTATCGATGCAAATTGGATTTGGATAGAAGGGTACATTCTTTTATTTTAGATAGAAGAAATGTTTCTTCTATCTAAAATAAAAGAATTTTGCTGATTTATTTATTGCTATATCCAATTTATAGAATTGATACACCATTTAATTGATATCATTTAGCAAAATGAAACACAGCATATGCATCCATCTTTCGGCTCGAGAATTTCACGGGAGAGAGATATAGTATAAGAAATAGGCTATTAAGTAACTCTAAATGAATTGTGGATACATCTGTATCCTTAACATACTGAAACGACTGCCATTATTCGTATCAAAGCAATAGCAATTCATAAAAGCTAAATCTTGTAATCAATGGTGGGCCAATAATGCATTTTTTTGCATATGTATTAAGACGCTTGGTCTGATTTCGAAATTGTCCAGAGTTTTTTATGTTGTTTTCATTGCAAAATGATGGATCTCCTTCCGTAACTTTCCAATTACGAGTACGAGAATTGAAAGACATGAAAATTCTCAATTCTCTAGATAGAATATTTTCAGGAACAAGAAAATCAGAAGAATCTTTTTCTCTATTCACTACCATTCCGCGTCTTCGACTTCTATTAGTTTCTTTTCTTCTTTAATGCAATAGCTATAGTTTGATATAGAATCCATTTCTCAAAGTAATGGAAACCATTCTCTTATAGGAAATGGTTCGAAAATAGCTATTCCACCTTTTAGGTTTAGGTATCGTGAAAAGTGATACCTGTGAAGATCGTGCATTTCAGTCACATTCAGATCCGTTTTTCGAGTTCATGATATAACCAAATTGGATGGATCTTCCACCCGTTTAGCTAAGAAAGAATAGATGCGGAGGTGGATAATAGATCGATATGAAGATCATGAGCTGCCCCATAATGAAACCACCAGTAGTCGCGAATATCTCCTTCTTCCCTAACCCAAGATTGGAGAAAGAAGATCTAAGAGGGATCTATGTAGAATGTGGTCAGAAATCCATAATAGAGTCCGACCACAACGACCGAATTAATTATCCTCATCGAGAAACTTAGACTACTAAGTAGAAAAGATTTTAAAATCATGGCATGGGTCTCCTTTTTTCTTTCTTTAGAGTTTTCTATATGCACAATTTCTCGATGTTTCGATGAGAATTTCTTGACTTTCCATATATAGAAAGAGATAGACTATAAATGACATCTCTTATGTCAATAAGACCAAAGGAATGGATATTAAATGATAGGAAGTGCTAGGAAGTGAAATAGAATGAAATAGAGCCACTTTGGACTTCCCTATGAAATGAGGCATGGAACGGAGCCACTACGAAGAAATTCCGGGAGTTACGAAAGAAGCTTCGGACTCATATTGTTCATGGGTTGAGAGCGGGAGTTGAACTCTAGGAGGTCGAATCTCCCCTTGTTCCTCAGTAGCTCAGTGGTAGAGCGGTCGGCTGTTAACCGACTGGTCGTAGGTTCGAATCCTACTTGGGGAGATTTGATTCATTCTTTAATGTAAGAATAAAGAATAGAATTAAAAGGCTTGCTTTGACCCTTAGGAGTAGGTAACCCGTTCGCTATCCTTGTTTCTATTGCA